CCATCGAGATGTCTTATTTAAGGGGAACGAGTGGGCGATTTTAAGTTAATATGGTCCTGAAGTAAGAACCAGATGTCTTATAAAGATCATTAAATAGCTACCCCCACGAGTGATGGGCCCGGTGCGAGAAGAGGGATCCCTGCCAAGCGGGTTGCTGGTTTCACGCGGCATGCTGACTAAGCTCGTGATCTAATGGAGCGGCCATAGGAATCATTTGATTTAAATAGATCTGGGGATGCATAAGAACATGCGCTATTGTACTATTAATACATATTATGTAATATGTAAAATTAATAAAATTTAATACGAGCTTCAACTGCTCGTGGTGAAAATAATTGAATGCACAATTATACATAGCATGTATATCTGTTCATACCCATGGAAAGACGCTATTAATTATGTGGAAGTACATGCATGCACGAGTTACATAATAATATCTAATAAGGCAAGTTATTTTCAATACGGACATAGTACTGTGGTCCTGTGGTTATTGTACAATATACTTTTTCAGGGAATAGTTTATGTAGAACTTCAGCTTTGGGTGCTGATGGTGGAGTGTAATACTTCTTCCTTGAGTCTTAGGGAGGTGTGTCTTGTCTCCTTTTCCGGTTTACAAAACCGGGGTATTTAATTATACTACAAAGACTCTTCATTTTATAAGTTTGTTCTCGATAAGACTAGTTACTGGTATTAATACTAGAATTAAGAGGAAATAGAGGATGGATGCGAGTTGGCCTACAATTATGTAGGGGTGTTCTACTGGTTGGCCGCCGATCCATGTTAGGGTTAGTAGATCTGCGACTAGGACTCAGAACAAGAACTGGCTAAAGGGTCGAAATATTATGCTTCGTTGATTGGATGTGTGGAGTATTGGGATGAAGGCTAGGATTAGGATTGAGAGTAGTAGGGCTAAGACTCCGCCTAGTTTGTTGGGGATTGATCGTAGGATTGCGTATGCGAATAGAAAATACCATTCTGGTTTAATGTGTGCTGGGGTACTGAGTGGGTTTGCTGGGGTATAGTTGTCTGGGTCTCCAAGTAGGTCGGGTGCGAATAGGGTTAGTATTAGTAGGATTAGGATTAGTAATAGGGCACCTAGAATGTCTTTAATTGTGTGGTAGGGGTGGAATGGGATTTTATCTATGTCGGATGGGATGCCTGTGGGGTTGTTGGATCCTGTTTCGTGAAGGAAAATAAGGTGGACAATTGCTAATGCTAGGATGATGAAGGGGAGGATAAAGTGAAAGGCAAAAAAGCGTGTTAGTGTTGCTTTATCTACAGAGAAACCGCCTCAGATTCATTCGACTAGGGTGGTACCAATGTATGGGATTGCTGATAGGAGGTTAGTGATTACAGTTGCGCCTCAGAATGATATTTGTCCTCAGGGCAGGACGTAGCCTACGAATGCGGTGGCTATAACTGTGAATAGTAGAATAACTCCAATATTTCATGTTTCTCGGAAGGCGTAGGAGCCGTAGTATAGGCCTCGTCCTATGTGAGCGTAGAGGCAGATGAAGAATATAGAAGCCCCATTTGCATGTAGGTATCGGATAATTCAGCCGTAATTCACGTCTCGGCAGATGTGTGTGACTGATGAGAAGGCGGTTGTTGTGTCTGGTGTGTAGTGTATTGCTAGGAATAGGCCTGTTAGGATTTGTATAATTAAGCAGAGGCCGAGTAGGGAGCCGAAGTTCCATCATGAAGAGATATTTGATGGGGTGGGGAGATCGACGAATGCGTCGTTGACGATTTTTATTAGTGGGTGTGTTTTTCGGATGTTGGTCATTGGTGTTCTTGTAGTTGAATAACAACGATGATTTTTCATGTCATTGGTCATGGTTGAAGTCCATGTGAGAATAATGATAATGTATATTGTTTTCATTTTAAGTATTATTTTTGTAATTAGTTTTGTGGGGGTTTCTTCAAAGCCTTCACCTATTTATGGGGGTTTAGGGTTGATTGTGGGTGGTGGTGTTGGATGTGGAGTTATTTTGAGTTTTGGTGGTTCGTTTTTGGGGTTAATGGTGTTTTTGATTTATTTGGGGGGAATGCTGGTAGTATTTGGTTATACAACAGCTATGGCTACTGAACAGTATCCTGAGGTTTGGGTTTCTAATAAAGTTGTACTAGGAGCATTTGTTTTAGGGTTGGTGGTGGAGTTTTTAATTGTGATTTATGCTTTGAAGAGTGGGGAGGTGAAGATTATGTTTGAGTTTGATGGACTAGGGGACTGGGTTGTTTATGATACTGGGGGTTCTGGGGTTTTTAGTGAGGAGGCTACAGGGATTGCGGCATTATATAGTTATGGTGTTTGGTTGGTGATTGTTACGGGTTGGTCTTTATTTATTAGTGTTGTAATTATTATGGAGATTACTCGGGGTAGTTAAATAAGATTATGCTGAGGGTGATGGTGATGAGGAAAGATAAGAAGTAGAGTTTGATGAGGCCTTGTTGGTTAGAGGTTAGTGTAGAGGCTTTTAGTTGGATAAGGGCTGTGGTTTTTGGTAAAATAGTTTCTAGTCAAGTTAGATCTAGTAGGGAAGTTGCTAGTTTTTGGCTTATTAACAGGTCAAGGTGAGGGGGTAGGCGATGTATGATTGTGGGGAAATAACCTAGTAAGGTGGAGAATTTAAAGGAGTTTGATGGGTGCTTGTGCTTTAGATTTTGTGTGTCAAGGTTAATTTCGAATGCGATGATGAAGCCTAGGGTTGTTATTGCAAGGGCGGTTAATTTTAAGTGCAGGGGTATGGTTATTAAAGGTGTAGTTATTGGGGGAATACTGTTGGATAGGATGAAGCCAGCGAAGATACTTCCGACGAGTAGTCGTTTGATAGGGTTGATTAACAGTGGATTATTTTCGTTAATGGTTGTGGAGGGAGGGAAGCGGGGTTGTCCTAGTAGTGCAAAGAAAATGATGCGGGTGCTATAGACGGCCGTAAGGGAGGTGGCGATTAAGGTCAGTAATAGGGCTCAGGCGTTGGTATAAGACGAAGTGGCGGCTTCAATAATGGGATCTTTGGAGTAGAATCCGGTCAGGAATGGCATTCCTGTTAGTGCAAGACATCCGATGATAAGGGCGGTTGTGGTGAATGGGAGGGCCTTAAATAGCCCTCCTATTTTTCGGATATCTTGTTCGTTGTTTAGGTTATGGATGATGGAGCCAGAACATAGGAATAGTATAGCTTTAAAGAAGGCGTGTGTGCAAATGTGTAGGAATGCTAGGTAAGGTTGGTTAAGGCCGATTGTTACTATTATTAGGCCTAGCTGGCTGGAGGTGGAGAAAGCAATAATTTTTTTGATGTCGTTTTGGGTGAGGGCACAGATGGCTGTAAATAGAGTTGTGATAGCGCCTAAGCAGAGGGTTACTGTTTGGATTAGCTTGTTATTTTCTATTAATGGGTAGAAGCGGACAAGCAAGAAGATTCCTGCTACAACTATTGTGCTTGAGTGGAGTAGGGCTGAGACTGGGGTAGGACCTTCTATTGCTGATGGGAGTCAAGGGTGGAGTCCGAATTGAGCCGATTTTCCTGCTGCGGCTAGTACGAGTCCTATGAGGGGGAAATTTAAGGGGTTTTGGTTGAGTATAAAGATTTGTTCTAGGTCTCATGTGTTTATATTAGAGAGAAATCATGCTATTGATGCAAGGAGTCCAATGTCTCCGATACGATTGTATAGGATTGCTTGGAGGGCGGCTGTATTTGCATCTGTTCGTCCGAATCATCAGCCAATTAGTAAGAAGGATATAATTCCTACTCCTTCTCATCCGATGAAAAGTTGGAAGAGATTGTTAGCTGTAACAAGGATTAGTATGGTGATGAGGAAGAGGAGTAAGTATTTAAAAAATTGGTTGATGTAGGGGTCGGAGTGCATATATCATATTGAGAATTCTATGATGGATCATGTAATGAATAGTGCTACTGGTATAAATATAAGTGAAAAGTAATCTATTTTAAAGCTAAGTGTTAGTTTGAGGGTTTGGATTGTGATTCAGTGTCAGTTTGAGATGAGTGTTTCTTGGTTTGTGTGAAGATATACTATTGCGGGAACTAGACTAGTGATGAAGGCGCAGAAGACAATGTTTTTTACATATGATTGATATTTGTTGTTTACATGGGAACCTGTATGTGATATTATAATGGGGGTGGTCAGAATTAGTAGTGTAAGTAGGGTGAAAGAGGTAAATAGGTTTATTACTTTTATTTGGAGTTGCACCAATTTTTTGGCTCCTAAGACCAATGGATAACTACTATCCTGTAAAAGTTTGAAAAAGCCACAGCTGTTAGGTGTGGGAGCATGAATTAGCAGTTCTTGCAGTACTTTTTCGGTAAGTAAGAAGTTTTGATCTTCTATTGTTAGTTTCACAAACTAGCGTCTTTTTTAAACTATACTTACAGTAGAGAGGGCCTAAGATGATTTTAGGGTTTAGTGATAGGAGCAAGAGGGGAATAATGTGTAGGGCTATTAAGGCATGCTCTCGTGTGAAGGAAGGGGTGATATTATTGATGTGGTGTGTGTGTTTGCCACGTTGTGTTATGATTAGTATATATAGAGAGTAGAGAGCAGTAATTACAATATTTGTTCCTATTAGGAGAATAGTGGGATTTGATCATGAGAAGACCGACATGACTACGAGTAGTTCTCCGATTAGGTTGATGGTTGGGGGTAGTGCAAGATTTGTTAAGCTTGCTAATAGTCATCAACTGGCTATTAGTGGTAGAAAGACTTGTAGGCCTCCGGGCAGAATTATGGTTCGGCTATGAATGCGTTCGTAGTTCGAGTTTGCCAAACAGAATAGTATGGAGGATGTGAGGCCGTGGGCAATTATTAGGGCAGTGGCCCCTATATAGCTTCAGGGGGTTTGGATGAGGATAGCTGCGATGACGAGTGCTATGTGACTAACTGAGGAATATGCAATTAGTGATTTTAGGTCTGTTTGACGTAAACAGATAGAGCTGGTTATGATTATTCCTCAAAGAGAGAGTATAAGAAATGGGTATGCTATGTGTTCTGTTAAGGGATTGAGTATGGATGTAATTCGTAGTATGCCATAGCCTCCAAGTTTTAGTAGTACGGCTGCAAGGACTATGGAGCCTGCAATGGGGGCTTCTACGTGTGCTTTGGGCAGTCAAAGGTATAGTCCATAGAGAGGTATTTTTACTAGGAAGGCTATTATGCAGGCTAGTCATATGAAGATGTTGGATCAGGACGTAGATAATGGTTGAGCTCAGTGTTGTAGGAGTAGAAAGTTTAGGGATCCTGTTGTATTTTGTAAATATACTAGTGCTACTAGTAGTGGGAGAGATCCAACTAGTGTATAGAATAAGAAGTATAGTCCGGCATTGAGTCGTTCTGTTTGGTTGCCCCAGCGAGTGATAATGATAAGGGTAGGGATTAGTGTGGCTTCAAATATGATATAAAATAGGATTAATTCAGTGGCAGTAAATGTTATAATTAGGAGGGCTTGTAGTGTGATTAGTATCGTAATGTAGAGTTTTTTTCGGACTGGTGGTTCTTTGATGAGATGGGATTGACTTGCTATTAGTATTAAGGGAAGGAGTCATATTGTTAGGATCAGGAGTGGGGTAGAAAGGGGGTCGGAGAAGAATATTAGTGAGTAGTTAAGGCTGTTGTCGTTGAGTTGATTGAGGAGGAGAAGGCTTGAGAAGCTAATTAATAGACTGTGGGCTGTGGAGTTAATTCAGATTAGGTTATTTTTTGATAATCAGGTTAGGGGTATTAGTATGATTGTAGGAATAATAAATTTTAGCATTGGAGAAGGTTGAGGTTTTGTACGTAATCGGTACCATATGTGTTAGAGACTATAACTAGCAAGGCTAGTCCGATGGCTGCCTCACAAGCTGCGAAAACTAGGAGGATAATAGGCATCATGTTAGCTAAAGTGAAGTGTGAGCTTAGGATTGTAAGGGCTGCTAGGACGAAAAGTGATAGTATTATACCTTCTAGGCAGAGTAATGCGGATATTAGGTGGGATCGATATATTAATAGGCCTATAAGGGACATGCTGAAGGCTATGAGAATGTTTATATGGATTAAGGTCATTTGGTAATTGTGAATTTGATCACAGTCTAGTGGGTCGAAATCACTTGTTTTATCTTAAACTAAATACCATATTCAGCTCATTCTAGGCCTTCTTGAGTTCATTCATAAGCTAGGCTGGCTGCTAGTAGGGAGATTAAGAATAAGGCTATTGTGAGTATTGTGTTTAGGTTGTTTGACTGAATTGCTCAAGGAAGGGGGAGTAAGAGAGCGATTTCTAAGTCAAAGAGAAGGAAAGTAATGGCCACCAAGAAGAATTTTATGGAGAAGGGTAGGCGGGCTGATCCTATGGGGTCAAATCCGCATTCATATGGGCTTGTTTTTTCTGCGTATACGTTTAGTTGTGGAAGTCAGAAGGCGATGAATACGAGTAGTAGGGCTAGTGTTGTATTTGTTAGTAGTGTTAGTAGAAGGTTTATTGTTCTTTTTCGGGGTACACCGAAACTAACTGATTGGAAGTCAGTTGTACTTGTTAATACTAAAAGGACTAGGAACCTCATCAATAGATAGATACATAAAGAAATAGTCATACGACGTCTACGAAATGTCAGTATCAAGCGGCACGTTCAAAGCCAAAGTGGTGGTTTGATGTGAAGTGGAATTTTACTTGACGTAGGAAACAGACGATAAGGAAAGTAGATCCAATGATTACATGTAACCCATGAAAGCCTGTGGCTACAAAGAAGGTGGAGCCGTAGATTCCGTCTGAGATTGTGAAAGGGGCTTCGTAGTACTCTGATGCTTGTAGTAAGGTGAAGTAGAGGCCTAGTGCAATTGTGATGAAGAGTGCTTGAAGTATGTGTTTGCGGTTTCCTTCTATCAAGCTATGGTGGGCTCAGGTAATAGATACGCCAGAGGCTAGTAATACGGAGGTGTTGAGAAGGGGAACTTCTAAGGGATTTAAAGGGCGGATGCCTGTTGGTGGTCAACATCCGCCTAGTTCTGGAGTAGGGGCAAGGCTTGAGTGGTAGAAGGCTCAGAAGAAGCCTGTGAAAAATAGGACTTCTGAGACGATAAATAGAATTATTCCGTATCGTAAGCCCTTTTGGACGGTTGGTGTATGATGGCCTTGGAAGGTGCTTTCTCGGATGATATCTCGCCATCATTGGTATATTGTTAAAATATTTGTTGACAAGCCTAGAGTTAGTAGGAGTATTGAGTTGAAGTGAAATCATATAATTAGGCCTGATGTTATTAGAAGGGCTGATAGAGCTCCGGTGAGGGGTCAAGGGCTGGGGTTTACTATGTGGTATGAGTGGGTTTGGTGGGTCATTATGTGTTGTCATGAAGGTATAGGCTTACTAGAAGGGTAAATACGTAAGCTTGAATTAGGGCGACAGCAAATTCAAGGATAGTTAATAGAGCAAGGATTGTGAAAGTGATAAAGGCTGAAAATAGATTAATATTTATTAGTGCGAGGGTTGTTTCTCCAATTAGATGCATTAATAAGTGGCCTGCTGTGATGTTGGCAGTTAGCCGTACAGCTCATGCTACCGGTTGAATGAATAGACTGATAGTCTCAATAATTACTAATATGGGAATAAGAAAAGTGGGTGTGCCCTGTGGTAGTAGATGTGCTAAGGATATTTTTGTTTTGTTGCGGAAGCCTGTGGTAACGGTGCCAGCTCATAAGGGGATAGCCATTCCTACGTTTATTGAGAGTTGTGTGGTGGGTGTAAATGAGTGAGGTAATATTCCAAGGAGATTGGTAGAGGCAATAAATAGGAATAGTGAGATGAGCATTAGAGATCAAGTTTGTCCTTTAGGACTGTGTACGTTTATTAGTTGTTTTGATGTGAGTTTGGTTAATCATTGTTGGATGGCGATCGTGCGGTTGTTGATTAGTCGATTTGGTGCAGGGAATAATATAGATGGGAGGATAATGATTAGAGTGGTAATAGGGATACCTAGCATAACTGGGATTATAAAAGGGGCAAATAAATTTTCGTTCATGTGGTGTTTCAAGGAGCTTGTTGTTTTTGTGTTTTGGTATGTGCTAGTTTGGGGTTAGGGGAATAGGAGTGCTTTGAGATTTTTAATTGGAATAATACAAAGAGGGTTAAGAGTATTGATAGAATAGTAAGGAGTCATATTGATGTATCTAATTGTGGCATATCATTAAGGAGAGTTATAGACTCTCAATCTTTAACTTAAAAGGTTAATGCTAATTTAGCTTCTTAATGAAGTTATAGTATTGATACAGATCATTTTTCAAAGACTTCTAGGGGTACTAGTTCTAGGACAATTGGTATGAAACTGTGGTTTGAGCCGCAGATCTCTGAGCATTGTCCATAAAATAGGCCTGGTCGTGTTGATATTAAGGTTGTTTGGTTTAGGCGTCCTGGGATTGCATCTGTTTTTAGGCCCAAGGAGGGTACGGCCCATGAGTGGAGTACGTCTTCTGATGAGACTAATATTCGGATTGTTATTTCTATAGGTAAGACAACTCGGTTATCTACTTCTAATAATCGTAGTTCTCCTGGCTTTAGGTCTGATGTTGGGATTATATAGGAGTCGAAGCTTAGGTCTTCGTAGTCGGTATACTCATAGCTTCAATATCATTGGTGACCTATTGTTTTTACAGTGAGGGAGGGGTTATTGACTTCGTCTATTATGTAAAGGATCCGTAATGAAGGCAAGGCAATTAAAATTAAGATAATGGCTGGGAGGATAGTTCAGACAGTTTCTACTTCTTGGGCGTCTATTGTACTAGTATGTGTTAATTTGGTTGTAAGCATTAGGGTAATAATGTAGAGAACTAAAGAGCTAATTAGAAAAACGATTATTAGTGTATGATCGTGAAAGTGTAGGAGCTCTTCTATGATGGGTGATGCTGCATCTTGGAAACCTAGTTGGAATGGATATGCCATGGAGATATACAGGATTTTCACTTGTAACTTAACTTTGACAAAGTTATATAAGGTTTTACTAATATCTCGTTTATAAAGAAAGACATAGTAATTATGATGTTGGCTTGAAACCAATGGGAGAGGGTTCGATTCCTTCCTTTCTTGATCACTTTGGGTTGACGAATGCTGGTTCTTCGAATGTATGGTATGGTGGAGGACACCCATTTAGTCATTCAAGGTTGGTAGAGGTGAGGTCTACTGCCAGTACCTCTCGTTTGGATGTAAATGCTTCTCAGATAATGAAGATTATTAGTATAACTGCTGTCAGTGAGATAAATGAGCCTATAGATGAAATAGTATTTCATGTTGTGTAGGCGTCTGGGTAATCGGAATATCGTCGAGGCATGCCGGATAGGCCTAAGAAGTGTTGTGGAAAGAATGTTAGGTTTACACCTACGAACATGATTATGAAGTGAATTTTTGCTCATGTTGTGTTAAGTGTATACCCTGAGAATAGTGGAAATCAGTGGACAAAGCCTCCTATAATGGCGAAGACTGCCCCTATTGATAGGACATAGTGGAAGTGAGCGACTACATAGTAAGTATCGTGTAGGACAATGTCTAATGATGAGTTGGCTAGGACGATACCAGTTAGACCGCCTACTGTGAAAAGGAAGATGAATCCTAGAGCTCATATTAGGGCAGGAGATCATTTAATGTTACCCCCGTGTAGTGTTGCTAATCAACTGAATACTTTTACTCCTGTGGGAATAGCGATAATTATAGTGGCGGATGTGAAGTATGCTCGTGTATCAACGTCTATACCTACTGTAAACATATGATGGGCTCATACGATAAAGCCTAAAAACCCAATGGACACCATAGCTCAAACTATTCCTATGTAGCCAAAGGGTTCTTTTTTTCCTGAGTAATAAGTCACAATGTGTGAAATTATTCCGAACCCAGGAAGAATTAGGATATATACCTCAGGGTGGCCAAAGAATCAGAATAGGTGTTGGTACAGGATTGGGTCTCCTCCACCTGCAGGGTCGAAGAAAGTTGTATTTAGGTTTCGGTCAGTAAGTAGCATTGTAATTCCGGCTGCTAAAACAGGTAGTGATAATAGGAGTAGTACTGCTGTGACTAGGACTGATCATACGAAAAGGGGAGTTTGATACTGGGTTATGGCGGGTGGTTTTATGTTGATAATGGTTGTGATAAAGTTGATGGCTCCGAGGATTGAGGATACGCCGGCTAAGTGTAGGGAGAAGATGGTAAGGTCAACTGAGGCTCCTGCATGTGCTAAATTTCCGGCTAAGGGGGGATATACAGTTCAGCCTGTGCCTGCACCGGCTTCGATTATTGAGGATGCTATTAACAGTAAGAAAGAAGGAGGGAGTAGTCAGAAGCTTATATTATTTATACGAGGGAAAGCTATGTCAGGTGCTCCAATTATTAGTGGGACTAGTCAGTTTCCGAATCCGCCAATTATGATAGGTATAACCATGAAGAAAATTATCACGAAGGCATGGGCTGTTACTAATACGTTGTAGACTTGGTCATCTCCGATTAGTGTGCCAGGTTGACCTAGCTCAGCGCGGATTAATAAGCTTAGGCCAGTGCCTACTATTCCTGCTCAAGCACCGAATAATAAGTATAGGGTGCCGATGTCTTTGTGGTTGGTTGAGAATAGTCAGCGGTTTATGAACATAGGTAAAATGGCCGAGTAGGTATTAGACTGTAAATCTAAAGACAGAGGTTGAGTCCTCTTTTTACCAAGTCCTGTGGTGAATGATCATTTTGAATTGCAAATTCAAGGAAGCAGCTTCAAATCCTGCCGGGACTTCTCCCGCCTTTTTTTTCTCGCGGCGGGAGAAGTAGATTGAAGCCAGTTGATTAGGGTATTTAGCTGTTAACTAAAAATTCGTGGGAGATGTATCCCTCCAATCTAGTGAGGATTTAGCTTAATTAAAGCGTTTGACTTGCATTCAATTGATGTAAGATATAGTCTTGCAGTCCTTATTGGGCAGGAGTTAAGTAAATTATACTTGCTTAGGGCTTTGAAGGCTCTTGGTCTGGGTTTAACCTAAACTCCTATAGTAGGATTGAGAGTATTGGTGTGAGGGGTAGTAGCATAGTGGAAATTACGATTGCTGTTGGTAGGAGAGGAGTTCGTTTTGTGGAGTTGAATTGTCATTTTATTTTTATATTATTTGTGGAGGGAAATAGTGTTAGTGCTGTGGAGTAAGTAAGACGTATATAAAAGTATAGGTTGAGTAATGCTGTAATGGCTATGAATGTTGGTACAATGAGTATATCATTTTTTGTTAGTTCTTGAATAATTATTCATTTGGGTATAAACCCCGATAGTGGTGGGAGTCCTCCTATCGAGAGTAAAGTGAGTATGGTAAGGGTTGTGATGACGGGTATTTTATTTCAGGTTTGAGACAGTGACAATGTAGTGGTAGTTGAGTTTTGGATAAATAATATAAATATGGTGAAGGTTATTGTGATGTAGATTAGTAGATTTAGTAATGTTAGGGTTGGATTATATAGTAGAATGGCCGTTATTCATCCTATGTGGGCAATTGATGAGTAGGCTATGATTTTTCGAAGTTGTGTTTGGTTTAGTCCACCTCAGCCTCCTATTAAGATGGAAAGTAAGGATATGATTAATATTAGGTGTAGGTTAATTGATGGTGAAATTTGGTATAGGATTGATAAGGGAGCTAGTTTTTGTCATGTTAATAGGATTAGGCCTGTGGTTAGGGGGATACCTTGTGTTACTTCTGGAACTCAAAAGTGGAAGGGGGCTAATCCCAGTTTGATGGCTAGGGCTACTGTTATGAGTGTGGATGCTGTTGGGTTAAATAGTTTTGTAATAGTTCATTGGCCTGAGTGCATTAAGTTAATGATGACTGCTATTATGAGGAGTGCGGAAGCAGTGGCTTGTGTTAGGAGGTACTTGGTAGAAGCTTCTGTGGCCCGGGGAGTAGGATTTTTTATTATGATAGGGATGAAGGCTATTATGTTCATTTCGAAGCCAATTCAGGCTAATAGTCAGTGAGAGCTGGTGACTACCATTATTGTACCTAGGATAAGGGTTGTCAGGAGGATAATAAGGATTAATGGGTTTATTAGTATGGGAAGGATATGAACCAACATTTTCGGGGTATGGGCCCGATAGCTTGTTTAGCTGACCTTACTGTAGATTGTAGTGTAATATGGTAGCACGAAGAACTTTGAATTCTTAAGGGTAGGTTCGATTCCTATTATTCTAGAAATAAGAGGATTTGGGCCTCTATTATTTACTCTATCAAAGTAACTCTTTTATCAGACATATTTCTTATGTTTGAGGGGGGATACTTGCAGTTATGATTGGTAATGAGATATGTCATATGCAAAGGGCTAGTGTTAAGGGAAGGAAATTTTTTCAGAGTAGGTGTATTAGTTGGTCATATCGGAATCGGGGGTAGGATGCTCGAATTCATAGGAAGGATATTGTGAGTAGTAGTGTCTTGATAATAAGGTTTGCTGTGTACAATTCTGGGTTATGAGGGTTGTGGAATGTTCCTAGGAATAAAATGGCTGTGAGTATATTCATTATAATGATGTTGGCGTATTCTGCCAGGAAGAATAGGGCGAAAGGGCCTGCTGCATATTCTACGTTGAAGCCTGATACGAGTTCTGATTCTCCCTCTGTTAGATCAAAAGGAGCTCGATTAGTTTCTGCTAGGGTGGAGATGAATCACATTATGGCTAAGGGTCATGATGGGAATAGTAATCATAGTTGTTCTTGTGTTGTGGCTAATGTTGATAAGGTGTAGGAGCCGTTTATTAGGAGTACTGATAGGAGGATAATGGCTAGTGTTACCTCATATGAGATTGTTTGTGCTACTGCTCGTAGGGCTCCAATTAGTGCGTATTTTGAGTTGGAGGCTCAGCCTGATCATAGGATGGAGTAGACGGCTAGGCTGGATATTGCTAATATGAATAATACTCCTAGGTTTATGTTAATGAGGGGGTATGGTATGGGTAGGGGGCTTCATATAGTGAGGGCCAGGGTTAGGGCTAGTACTGGTGCAATGATAAACATAGTAGTTGAGGATGTAGCTGGCCGTAGGGGTTCTTTAGTGAATAATTTAATTGCATCGGCAAAGGGTTGGAGTAAGCCATGTGGGCCTACGATGTTTGGCCCCTTTCGGAACTGCATATAGCCTAGAATTTTGCGTTCTACTAGCGTTAGGAATGCTACGGCTAGGAGGATGGGGAGAATGAGTGTTAGAATGTTAATTATAAACATTTTGTTGGGGAGAGGATTTGAACCTCTGGGTGTAAAAGTTTAAGTTTTATGCAATTACCGAACTCTGCCACCTCAACAAGGCCCTGGTCTTGGGCAGGTTTGTTTGCGCTTAATTATTAAGTTGAGACTAGGTCATTAATTGTTTGAAGGCGCTTGTTTGAAGTTGGCCTTATTTCTCTTGTCCTTTCGTACTGGGAGAAATGCGTAATAGATAGAAACCGACCTGGATTACTCCGGTCTGAACTCAGATCACGTAGGACTTTAATCGTTGAACAAACGAACCCTTAATAGCAGCTGCACCATTAGGATGTCCTGATCCAACATCGAGGTCGTAAACCCTATTGTCGATATGGACTCTAGAATAGGATTGCGCTGTTATCCCTAGGGTAACTTGTTCCGTTGATCAAAGGATTGGATCAATAAGTGATATTGTACTTTGGCTAGTGGGCCTAAGTTTTAATCACTCGGAGGGTTTTTTGTACTCCGAGGTCACCCCAACCGAAATTGTCAGCCCATATAAGGTTTTGTTATCCCTTGGTGGTTTAAGGTTATGGTTTTTGGGTTGATTAATTGAAGCTCCATAGGGTCTTCTCGTCTTATTTTGTTATCTCCGCCTCTTCACGGAGAGGTCAATTTCACTGATTAAAAGTAAGAGACAGTAAAACCCTCGTGTGGCCATTCATACAAGTCCCTAATTAGAGAACAAGTGATTATGCTACCTTTGCACGGTCAGGATACCGCGGCCGTTTAACGATTAGTCACCGGGCAGGCAGTGCTCTAATACTGGTTATGCTAGAGGTGATGTTTTTGGTAAACAGGCGGGGTTTGTGTTTGCCGAGTTCCTTTTACTTTTTTTAATCTTTCCTTAATGCACGCCTGTGTTGGGTTAACAGTATTTTAATAAATAATTTAGTGTTGGGTTTTATTTATTTGCTGTTAATTATCAGTATATTATCAGTTACTGGTGTAAGCTTGTGCTAGGAGAAAAATTTCTTGTTACTCATATTAACAGTATTGCTTCTATATTTGTATAGATTAGTCCAATAGTCAGGCTAGGAGTTGATTTACTTAATGTTGGAATTAAAACATTATTTTGTTGTCGAGCTTGAACGCTTTCTTAATTGATGGCTGCTTTTAGGCCAACTATGTTTATGTTTGATTTTACTCTCTAGTCAAGGTTGTACCCATTTCTAAAAAGCTGTACCTTTTTAGATTAACAGTTAAATATACGTTAAGGCTTGGCATGGGCTTTTAGTATTATTTAATGTTGAACTGAGATTCTTTTCAGGGACAACCAGCTATCACCAGGCTCGTTAGGCTTTTCACCTCTACTTATAAGTCTTCTCACTATTTTGCCACATAGATGAGTTCGTTCTAGGTGCTGCTCATAAGTAGCTCGTCTGGTTTCGGGTAATTTAACTTAAGGTCTCTTTGCTAATTTATTACTAGTTAAGTCATTATGCAAAAGGTACAAGTGGTAAGCTTTGCTTTTTATTACTTTTAGGTTTTTCTTTCATCTTTCCTTACGGTACTATCTCTATAGCGCCACTGATATTTAAATTTCTATCTCCTATACTTTGAAGGGATGGTAAATGTTTTATTTGATTGATTTGTGGTAGTAGAGGTGGGGAGGGTGTGGGCTAGGGCTAGTTCAAGATATACACGGGCTGTGGAATCTTCTAGGTGTAAACTACATGCTTTGTTTAAGCTATATCTTGTTTTGTCCAAGCACACCTTCCGGTATGCTTACCTTGTTACGACTTGTCTCCTCTCGTATAATTGCTTGGCCTGAGTTAACGAACTGGGGTTTATAGCTGGGGTACTTGAGGAGGGTGACGGGCGGTGTGTGCGTGCCCTCATGGCCTTATTCAATCAAGCACTCTGCTCTTGATTTACTACTAAATCCTCCTTTAGTTTTTAAGTTTCATAAAAACTTTCGTGTGAGTATAGGGGATGTTCTTAGCTTAGAAAATGTAGCCCATTACTTCCCAACCCATGGGTTACACCTTGACCTAACGTTTTTATGTAGGATGGTTATGCTTACTTTTCTCCCTTTAGGGTTTGCTGAAGATGGCGGTATATAGACTGAAGTAGCAAGGGTTGGTGAGGTTGATCGGGGTTTATCGGTTACAGAACAGGCTCCTCTAGATGGGTATGAGGCACCGCCAAGTCCTTTGAGTTTTAGGCTGTTGCTAGTAGTACTCTGGCGAATAGTCTTGTTTTGTGACTATTGGGGTTTACGACTAAGCATAGTGGGGTATCTAATCCCAGTTTGGATCTTAGCTGTCGTGTGATCAGATTATATTAAAGTCACTTTCGTAGTTTGGCTTAATTTTAATTAGGGCTTTTTACAGCTTAATTAAGGTTTGACTTTATTTCATGTGGCTCCTTAACACTCTTTACGCCGTGCTTCTATTAATTTGGGTCGATCGTATGACCGCGGTGGCTGGCACGAAGTTTACCAACCCTTAAATTAACATGACTTAGTCGAACTTTCGTTTATAGCTTAATTTTTATCACTGCTGTGTCCCGTGGGGGCGTGGCTAAGCGAGGCGTTGTGAGCTGCTAGTGCTAGCGTGCTTGATACCCGCTCCTTTTAATCTTTATGATTTAGAGGGCGTTCTCACTGGGATGTGGATACTTGCATGTGTAAGTCTGTTAAGAACTAATAGAAAGGCTGGGACCAAACCTTTAATGTCAATGGGGTTGGCTAGACCCATCTAGACATTTTCAGTGTCTTGCTTTGTAAGTGTTTAAGCTACATCAACGTATTGGATAGGGATGGCGTTCATGTATTTTCATTATTGGGCTTGTGTCAGATTTAGTATTGATTTATAAATAAAATGGCTTTTAAATCTAGGGACGAGCCTGTCTAGGGGGGTGGTGAATATCTAAGCAGAGGGTTAGTATTGTATGGAAGGAGGGGGGTTTGGTCCTCTAAGACATACAGTTTTTTGAGCCCGGGGGGAATAGTGGAGTACTATGTCCTGTAACCATTAATTTAACTGCACATGTTGGTTGTGCTAGTCAAATAACAAATACATCCAGGCCCAGCTACAATTTATCTGACTGCGACGAGACCCTTTAGGGTCATAGGGGAGTCCGTGCAAGCCCCCCAAAAAAAATAAAAAAATACCAAATGTATGAAACCTCAGTTATGTTATGATCATGGGCTGATTAGTAATTAAC